ATCAATATGTTGAAATAAGCAATGATTAAGTGCCCATTATATAGAAATAATGAATCGTAAATTAAATTAAATAGAGTTCTGGTTCGAATTCCATAGGATCCATAGGATAAGTATTGTCTATAATGATAGATAAATGAAAAGGCTTCCTGACGATTTTTTCTTCATCTACTTGATTTGATATTTTTAAAATAAAATCGATTTTATTTTAAAAATGCCTTAGTTGAACTTGAAAATCCACTCATTGAAACTGAAAAGCAAATAAGTAAACAATTAAATTGGATTCGTTGGCCGGTACCAACAAAATGGAGTGCTAAACCCAGTTCGTTTCGTATTGAATTGAATTAATCGATCACCTTGCTATCGAACATTTATTTTGGATTTCAAATTTTTTGAAAAAGAAATTCGACATATTTTTTATTTTTATTTTTATTTATTATTATGAGAATCAATCCTACTACTTCTGGTCCTGGAGTTTCCGCGTTTGAAAAAAAGACCCTGGGGCGGATCGCTCAAATCATTGGCCCGGTGCTAGATGTAGCCTTTCCACCGGGCAAGATGCCAAATATTTACAACGCTTTGGTAGTTAAAGGGCGAGATGCTGTTGGACAACAAATTAATGTGACTTGTGAAGTCCAGCAATTATTAGGAAATAATCGAGTTCGAGCTGTAGCTATGAGTGCTACAGATGGTTTAATGAGAGGGATGGAAGTGATTGACACGGGAGCTCCTCTAAGTGTTCCAGTCGGCGGGGCGACTCTAGGACGAATTTTTAACGTGCTTGGAGAACCTGTTGATGATTTAGGTCCTGTAGATACTCGCACAACATCCCCTATTCATAGATCTGCCCCTGCCTTTATACAATTAGATACAAAATTATCCATCTTTGAAACAGGAATTAAAGTAGTAGATCTTTTAGCCCCTTATCGGCGTGGGGGAAAAATAGGACTTTTCGGGGGAGCTGGGGTGGGGAAAACAGTACTAATTATGGAATTAATTAACAACATTGCGAAAGCTCATGGAGGTGTATCCGTATTTGGCGGAGTAGGGGAACGTACTCGTGAAGGAAATGATCTTTACATGGAAATGAAAGAATCTGGAGTAATTAATGAAGAAAATATTGCAGAATCGAAGGTAGCTCTAGTCTATGGTCAGATGAATGAACCACCGGGAGCTCGTATGAGAGTTGGTTTGACTGCCCTAACTATGGCGGAATATTTCCGGGATGTTAATGAACAAGACGTACTTCTATTTATTGATAATATCTTCCGTTTCGTCCAAGCAGGATCAGAGGTATCTGCTTTATTGGGTAGAATGCCTTCTGCTGTGGGTTATCAACCCACTCTTAGTACCGAAATGGGTTCTTTACAAGAAAGAATTACTTCTACCAAAGAAGGATCCATAACTTCCATTCAAGCTGTTTATGTACCTGCGGACGATTTGACTGACCCCGCTCCTGCCACGACATTTGCGCATTTAGATGCTACTACTGTACTATCAAGAGGATTAGCCGCTAAAGGTATCTATCCAGCAGTAGATCCTTTAGATTCAACATCAACTATGCTCCAACCTCAGATTGTTGGTGAAGAACATTATGAAACTGCGCAAAGAGTTAAACAAACTTTACAACGTTACAAAGAACTTCAGGACATTATAGCTATCCTTGGGTTGGACGAATTATCCGAAGAGGATCGCTTAACTGTAGCAAGAGCACGAAAAATCGAGCGCTTCTTATCTCAACCCTTTTTCGTAGCAGAAGTATTTACGGGTTCCCCGGGGAGATACGTCGGTCTAGCAGAAACAATTAGAGGGTTTAAATTGATCCTTTCCGGAGAATTAGATGGTCTCCCTGAACAGGCCTTTTATTTGGTAGGGAACATTGATGAAGCTACAGCGAAGGCTACGACTTTAGAAACGGAGAACAACTTGAAGAAATGACCTTAAATCTTTGTGTACTGACTCCCAATCGAATTGTTTGGGATTCAGAAGTGAAAGAAATCATTTTATCTACCAATAGTGGACAAATTGGCGTATTACCAAATCACGCGCCTATTGCTACAGCTGTCGATATTGGTATTTTGAGAATACGTCTTAACGAACAATGGTTAACCATGGCTCTGATGGGCGGTTTTGCTAGAATAGGCAATAATGAGATTACTATTTTAGTAAATGATGCGGAGAAGGGTAGTGACATTGATCCACAAGAAGCTCAGCAAACTCTTGAAATAGCAGAAGCTAGCTTAAGGAAAGCTGAAGGAAAGAGACAAATAATTGAGGCAAATCTAGCTCTTAGACGAGCTAGAGCCCGAGTAGAGGCTATCACTGTGATTTCGTAACTAGTTAGTGCTTTCCGAATAATCAATAATCATCAAAGGAACTTCTGTATAAACAGAAGTTCTGTTTATACACCCTATTTTTTATTTTTCGAATTTTATAAATAGAATCATAAGTGGAATCGGATTCTAAATACAAGGAAAAATTTTTGAATTCAAAAAACAAAAAAATGAAATATAAAAGAATGGAAAAAATAAAAAATTAATAAAACAAGATGGATAGAAAAACTTATTAGATACCATTGATTTTGATATCTAATAAGGTCTACCTACTATTGGATTTGAACCAATGACTCCCGCCGTATGAAAGCAATACTCTAACCACTGAGTTAAGTAGGTCTTTTATAATCACAAAGAGAAAGAAATGGAACTCGTCGCATCGACGGATTATAAATGGAATAGCATTTATAAGCAATACCAATCAAATATATCGCACAAATAAGATGTTGCATCATGGAATATTTATCTTGACAAGAGATTGTCGACATGATAAAATATGTATCACAAGCACAAGGGCTATAGCTCAGTTAGGTAGAGCACCTCGTTTACACGCGCGCCAATGTTTTTCAGAGGAGTACATCATGTAATCAAAAGACTTATTGAGAAGGTAATGTCTTACTCCATGACTTTTAGGGAATAAGAGAACAATAGCTTGACAAAGGGGTTCGGTCTAATTTAGGTGCTCTTTTTAGCCGCCAAATAGAACCCATCTTAGATTTCGATTTAAGATATTGATAAGGTGAATACCCAGTTTATTCAATGCTAGGCATAATGAGTATAAGGACCTCAAAAATTCTCTTTTTGTCCTATCCTATGAACTTTAAGGTGTATGAAGTTTCATATTTGATTCTTTATTAAGCAGAAGCGGGGCAATGGAGACTTCATTTAACTTAGGTTGATCTAAGCCAAAAGCAGACCTACGTCAGGGTAGTCCTTCTTTGAAACACTTTGGTAATGCTCTCTGATCGGAATCTAAATAATAAATCAGAGCAGGGGGAGCCATCGTCTTATCTTTCTGTCAAGAGAATTATGGTAGACTAAATGATTAGTTATATCAATTAATGTATCAGTTAATGAAAGAGCCCAATGCAAAAAAATGCATGTTGGGTCTTTGAAGCAGTTCAAATCATTTTTATTACAATAAGTTTGATCTGTTTTACCGAGAAGGTCTACGGTTCGAGTCCGTATAGCCCTAAAAGAAAATGAAAAAAAAAAAGGGCATTTCAATAGATCCAATCGGTATTTTTTCTAATCTTGACTAAACAAACCAAATTTTCTTCATTATTAATCGTAGATTAATTACATATTAATTTTCCTCTCCTACTCTCCGCACGCAATACAATTCCGCAATACAATAAAAGAGTTAGTGATACTTCTTTGCCTTTGGAATACCTATATAACCTTAGTTGATTTTTATAATCAAAATCATTCCATGAACTCGGTTAAAAACACACTTCAACCTAATCTAACAAAAATGGAATCCACTAGTAATAAGTTACATGGGTTTAGGAAGAACTTACTCTGTTTCTATATTTAGTTTAGGAACAGTCGAAGTTTGAAAAATAAAGATCTTTGCTAACTTTCATTGTTAACATTGTCAAATAGGTTTTTCTTGGTATATGTTACTTGATAAAATAAAGCGCAAAACAAAAGAGTTTTTGCTGTATTAAATCAATAGAAATTCCTAAATCAATAATCAATACTAAATCAATACTCAATAGAAGTTCCTATTCTAATAATAATAATATATAATAATAATATATATTTATTATTATTAGAATATATATTTTCAATATTATTTCTATTTTAATATTATTTCTATTTCTATATATATAGAATAGAATATTAGTAGAATAGAAATTCTAGAATAATAATTGAAATATTATTGTATAATATAATAATTTATCTAATAAATATCGAATAGATAGATTTTAATAAATTAATAAATACTTAATAATTTCAATACTTTCAATACTTAAAAAAAAAAATAGAAAATTAAGAATTCAATTTTGAATTCCTTGTTTTCGATTTTTTTTTCTATTTTAGAGAGAATCCGGAGTGGGGTGAAAAAGCGAGAATAAAGTCTTATCCGTATAAGAGCAATAAGCAATATATTTATACTATATCAAGATCGAAATCAATTTGAAGTAAATAGAAACATTATCGTGAATGAATATTGAAAGGGGACATGTACCACAAACGAGACATGTAACACAGCAACCAAAGAAAACGAGTTGGTTCAACAAAAATCAATTGTTAAGAGTTATGAATCAGTTGACAATTAATTCCAATTCGACTCAACTAATCTAGTCTATTTCCCTCATTCATAGGAGTGTACCTATGGTTCTGCTTTACGAATATGATATTTTCTGGACATTTCTAATAATATCAAGCATTATTCCTATTTTGGCATTTCGAATTTCCGGAGTTTTATCCCCCATTACCAAAGGTCCAGAGAAACTTTCTAGTTATGAATCGGGTATAGAACCAATGGGCGATGCTTGGTTACAATTTCGAATCCGTTATTATATGTTTGCTCTAGTTTTTGTTGTTTTTGATGTTGAAACAGTTTTTCTTTATCCATGGGCAATGAGTTTCGATGTATTAGGAGTATCTGTATTTATAGAAGCTTTCATTTTCGTGCTTATCCTAATTGTTGGTTTAGTTTAT